TTGATTGGTACCGCAGTGGCCCTTTGGTTGGGTATTGGAGCAACATTACCTATTGATAAATCCCTAACTTTAGGTCTTTTTTAAATTTCAATTGATTCAATTGTGAAATAAAATATCCCGCATGTGTATCTAGGGAATAGTCGCTTCAAAGTGAATTCTCCCTAGATACATACATCTATTCAATTAAATTCTGAATCTGTTCCGAATATATGGATTTGGTTAAAGATTCAAAACCCAGTTTTTTTTTCTAAAAAAAAAAAAAAAATATGAAAAAAATTCAATCTATTTATTATTCTTCGGTTAATCAATTGTGAAATGTTTTTCTAGAATGCCCAATAACTGTTTTACATCTTCTATGCGAAAATCTTCAATTTTCATAAGATCCTTTTGACTCTTATTCAAAAGGTCTAATAATGTATGTATATTGGACCTTTTGAGGCAATTATAGATCCTGGGAGGCAATTCTAATTGGTCAATAAAAATATATTTCAATTCTATTTCTTTTTTGTTTTTCCTTAGTTTAGCCAATCTATCATGAAAAGTAAGAGGGGGTAAAGTGCTCTTGTGTTGATTGTACTCTAAATGTAAAGTTTCTTCTTCCGCATGTAGAAAAGGAATAAATAAATCAATCAAATTACGGGAGGCTTCATGAAGTGCTTCTTTAGGAGTTAAACTCCCATTTGTCCATATTTCGAGAAAAAGTATCTCTTGTCTTTCATTCCCATTCCCATAAGAATGAATACTATGATTCGCATTTCGAACAGGCATGAATACAGCATCTATAGGATAACTTCCGTCTTGAAAGTTATTTGGCCTTTTTATACTATATCCGCGATTCCTCTCGATTTGTAATCCAATACACAAATCAATCGGTTCCATCAGTCTAGCTATATGTTGTGTATTATCAACGATTTCCACAGAAGGCGGTGAAATGATGTCTTGAGCAGTTACATATCCAGGACCCCTGGCACAAATAAACGCGCCGCGAGTTCCATACAGATTACTTCTCAATACAATTTCTTTCAAATTCATTAAAATTTCATGTACTGATTCTTGAATACCTACTATGGTAGAATATTCATGGGGTATTTTCTCAGATTTTGCACGTGTGATACATGTTCCTTCTATTTCTCCAAGCAAAGCTCTTCGCATCGCAATGCCTATTGTGTCGGCTTGACCTTTAATAAGTGGAGACAGAATAAAGCGTCCATAACAAAGACGCTTATTGTCTACTCTTGATTCAACACACTTCCACTGCAGTGTCCGAGTAGATACTGTTACTTTCTCTCGAACCATAGTAATATTACTTGATCAGATCATTGAATCATTTATTTCTCTTGAAATCTCTTCAATGTTTATTTCTACACAGTTTATTCCTATACACGTCTTTTTTTAGGAGGTCTACAGCCGTTATGTGGCATAGGAGTTACATCCCGTACGAAACTTAATAGTATACCACTTCTACGAATAGCTCGTAATGCTGCATCTCTTCCGAGACCAGGACCCTTTATCATGACTTCTGCTCGTTGCATACCTTGATCCACTACTGTACGAATAGCATTTCCTGCTGCGGTTTGAGCAGCAAATGGCGTCCCTCTTCTTGTACCCCTGAATCCACAAGTACCGGCCGAGGACCAAGAAACCACCCGACCCCGTACATCTGTAACGGTCACAATGGTATTGTTAAAACTTGCTTGAACATGAATAACTCCCTTTGGTATTCTACGCGCACTCTTACGTGAACCAATACGTCCATTCCTACGTGAACCAATTCTTGGTATAGGTTTTGCCATATTTTATCATCTCATAAATATGAGTAAGAGATATATGGATATATCCATTTCATGTCAAAACATGATTTTTTTTTATTTGTACATCGGGTTCTTTAGAGAATCTCTTTTCGAAAAATTATCCTTGTCTTTGTTTATGTCTCGGGTTGGGACAAATTACTATAATTCGTCCCCGTCTACGGATCAGTCGACATTTTTCGCAAATTTTACGAACAGAAGCCCTTATTTTCATATTTGTTATTCCTTACCTTAACTTAATTAAGAATCTACTTCTTGGAAGAAAATAAGTTTCTTGAAATTTTGAACTTCGAATTGTATCTCCATGAAAAAAGGAATGTTGAAGTTGAAAAACTCCCTAATTATTCGAATCCTTGTTTCGGATTCTATAAATTATACGCCCTTTGGTTGAATCATAACGACTTACTTCAATTTTGACTCTATCTCCTGGTAGTATCCGTATAAAACTACGTCGGATCCTTCCTGAAACATAACCTAGAATCATATTTTCATTATCTAAACGCACCCGGAACATACCGTTGGGAAGTGATTCAGTAATTAAACCTTCATGAATCCATTTTTGTTCTTTCATTCCAGGTAAAACCCCCTTAAAGTATTAATTAATGGAGGAGTAGTGATATTAGACAACCCGCCCTTTCTCTTTTTTTTTTCACAAATAGGAAGTTCCGGATCCAATTCGAATATCAGAAGGATTACCATATATAACACAAAATTTCTCCACCAATTCTTTCTAGGCGAGCCTCTCGGTCTGTCATTATACCTCTAGAAGTAGAAAGAATTACAATCCCCATACCACCTAAAATTCTAGGAATTCGTTGATAGTTAGAATAGATTCGTAGACCAGGTCGACTGATCCGTTTTAAATTTAAAATAGTTCTATATGTTCCTTTCCTATTCCTTCTATGTCGCAGGGTTAAAACCAAAAAATATTTGTTGCTTTCCTGATGTTTCCTCACGTTTTCGATAAAACCTTCCCGTAAAAGTATTTTAACAATGTTTTCGGTGATATTAGTAGATGCTATTCGAACCGTTACTTTTCTATCCATGTCGACATTTCGTATAGAGGTTATTATGTCAGCAATAGTGTCCCTACCCATGATGAACTAAAATTATTGGTGCCTGCTAATTTTGATATAATCAACATGCTCTTTTTTATTTTTTTATTTATGAATTCTATTAAATATTAAATTAAAGGTATATGCGTGAAACACAATCTACTAATTAATCTATTTCATTCGCTTACTATAACTATATCATGGTCTCGTCTTATAATACCTCAGGGGCTAAGGAAACTATTTTAGTAAAATTTAACTGTCTCAATTCCCGGACGATCGCACCAAAAATTCGAGTTCCTTTTGGGTTTCCTTCTTGATCAATAATAACTGCAGCATTGTCATCATATCGTATTATCATACCGTTGTCACGTTTGAGTTCTTTACAGGTACGTACAATTACAGCTCTGATTACTTCTGATCTTTCTAGAGGCATATTTGGTACTACTTCTTTGATCACAGCAACAATAACGTCACCAATATGAGCGTATCGGCGATTACTAGTTCCTATGATTCGAATACACATCAATTCTCGGGCCCCGCTGTTGTCCGCTACATTCAAATGGGTCTGGGGTTGAATCATATCATTTTTTTATTCGATTTTTCAATGCAAAGAACGAAGGAAAAAAAAAGAAATATTGTTTGTCCAAAATCAAAAAAAGAAACCTGCAATTTTTTTTCATCCCAAAGACCTCTTTTTCTTTTATTCCTATCCCGAAATAATGAATTGAGTTCGTATAGGCATTTTGGACGCCGCTATTGAAATAGCTTTTCTAGCTATATTTTCTGCTACTCCGCCCATTTCATAAAGTATTCTACCTGGTTTAACGACAGCTACCCAATATTCGGGGGATCCTTTCCCCGAACCCATACGTGTTTCTGTAGGTCTTACTGTAACTGGTTTGTCTGGAAATATACGTACCCATATTTTTCCACCACGGCGTACGTTTCGTGTCATTGCTCGTCGCCCCGCTTCTATTTGTCTAGATGTGATCCAAGCAGGTTCAAGTGCTTGAAGAGCGTATCTACCGAAACAAATACGATTACCTCGATAAGATATTCCCTTCATTCTTCCTCTATGTTGTTTACGGAATCTGGTTCTTTTGGGGTTATAGTGGATGGGTCTTTTTAAAATTCCATCTCTACTCCAGAACCGGACATGAGAGTTTCTTCTCATCCAGCTCCTCGCGAATGAAATGATTCAAAAAAATTTAGTTAAGATAAAATTCCATTTTTTTGAATAATACACTGAATCGTGGGATTCTTTGATATTTCATCTAATTTTCATCTAATCTATTTCTATTAGAAATTTTTATATCTTGTTTATATATAGCTTTTGGATATATAGCTAAACATATATTTCTAGATAATGTAATTTTTTATTTATAATTTATTTATAATATAATAATATATAAGGCTATAACGAATCTTTATTTTGTTTTGTCTTTATCATATCGGATCGCTCAAAAAATAGAGCAATTCGGTAAAATAAAGCTTTCGCGGGCGAACATTTACTCTTTCAATATCTATTTCAATTGTAAGGTTAGCCCACGATCTTTCAGAACAAATGAATTGATACCTGGTTTGTTCCGCCATCCCACTCAATGAATCATTAGGATTCGTTTTTAATAGAATCTTCTGTATTCACAGGTTTCCGTCGTTCCCATCGCTTCTCAATTAATGGTTAGGTCTGAATTATACAATGGAGCTCCTGTTCTTGAGTCAATCTTCTCAGTCTTTATTGGCTCTAGGCTCTTGATTTTTTTTCTATGAACATATTCATTTAATTCGGGAGGAATTAGTTTGATGCTTTATTACATTGCTTTTTATGAAATGATTCATAGACCTTACATATTATATTGGAATCATATATCATTGGCGTTCTTTTTATCTCTTTCTCTCACCGTTCTTCCATTTATCCACATCATTCTAGATTTCGCTTCCCAAACTCATAATCAGATTGGTTTGGTTTTTTTTTGTGTTTATGCAAAAAAGATTTCAGTTGCTACAATGATATGACCAATATATCATATCTTGACTGGTTGTTTAGATCTAGATAATGTGAAGCGATGAGTTGGTTATTAATTCTGTAATTTTGAGTTCATACTATGTATGGGCCGGTCCATTTTTTGTTTTGAAC